AGTTCTAATAGTTTTTAAAGGAAAAACAAAATTACTTCGGAAAATTTTTAAAAAAAACCAAAAATGGGTTATCAAAAATGTTATTTTTATAAAAAAAAAAATAAAAGAACTTTTAGTAAAAGTAAATCCAATTCTATTTTTTCGATTAAGAGAAGTATATGAGTCAACTGAAATTAAAGAAGAAAAAGATTTGATAATCAGCAATCAAAAAATTCACGAATCCTTTAGTGAAATTGTATCCACGGGTTACACAAATTCTTCAGTGATAGAAAAAAAAATGAAGGATCTAACGAATAGAAGAAATACAATTCAAAATCAAATAGAAAGAATCATAAAAGAGAAAAAAAATTCAAAGAAGTTAAGTTCTAATGATAAAATATTCGAAAAATGGCAACTAGTAAAAAGAAGAAATGCTCGATTAATCTATAAATTACCCCTTTTTTTTCAATTTTTCATTGAAGAAATATACACAGATAAATTTTTATCTATCATTAATATTCTCAAAATTAATACAGAACTTTTTCTTGAATCAATAAAAAAAATTATTGATAAATCCATTTACAATAATAAAGGACAACAAGACCAAATTGATAAAAAAAATCAAAATTTAATTCCGTTTATTTCGACTCTACAAAAGTCACTTGAGAATAGTAGTAATAGTAAAAATCAAAGAAATTCACATATTCTTTATGATTTATCTTATGTGTCACAAGCATATGTATTTTACAAATTATCACAAATTCAAGTTATTAACTCGTATAAATTAAGATCTGTTCTTCAATATCAAGGAATTCCCCTTTTTCCTAAGCCTGAAATAAAGGATTCTTTTGAAACAAAAGGAATAGTTCCGTTGAAATTAGGAAGTAAGAAACTTCCGAGTTATGAAATGAATCAATGGAAAAACTGGTTAAGAGGGCATTCTCAATACGACTTATCTTCCATCAGATGGGCTCAATTAATACCAGAAAAATGGCGAAATAGAGTTCATCAGCGCCGTATAGCTAAAAAAGGAAATTTTAGCAAATGGCATTCAGATGAAAAAGACCAATTATTTCATTCCAACAAACAAAAAAAATTTGAAATAGATTCATTAACGAATCAAAAAGAAAACTTTAAAAAATACTATAGCTATGATCTTTTATCATATAAATTTCTTAATTATGAAGAATCCTTTTTTTATGGATCTCCAACTAAGAACCAGAAAATTTCTTATAACACCCATAAAGAAACCCTTTTTGATATCCTGAGGAACGTGCCGATGAATAATTTTCTAGGAAGGGTCCATATTCTATATACGAAAAAAACGACCGATAGAAAATATTTAAATTGGAAAATTCTCAATTTTGATCTTAGACAAAAAGTCCCTATTGAAGCCTGGATCATGATCGATACCAATAGGACTAAAAATTCCCAAGTTGGCACTAATAATTCTCACAAAATTCAGAAAAAAGATCTTCTTTATCTTAAGGTTCCACAAACTAATCCACCAAACTCCCACAAAGGATTTGCTGATTGGATGGGAATGAATAAAAAAATTCTAAAGCCTTCCATATTCCATATGGAATTTTGGTTCTTCCCAGAATTCGTGGTACTTTATAATACATATAAAATGAAACCTTGGTTTGTACCAAGCAAATTACTTCTTTTAAATTGGAATAGAAATGAAAATATTGATAGTAGTAGTGAAAATAAAAAACTCAATGAAAAGCAAAAAGGAAAATTTTTGATACTTTCGAATAAAAACGATCAAAATCAAGAAAAAAAAGAACCTCCAAGCCCAAGACATCTTGGATCCGATTTTTCACAACAAAAAAATATTGAAGAATCAGACATAGAAAAAGAAAAGGGTAAAAAGAAAAAACGATATAAAAGCAATGCAGGAGCCGAACTAGATTTATTCCTGAAACGCTATTTGCTTTTTCAATTGAGATGGGACGATTCTTTGAACCAAAGAATGATCAATAATATCAAGGTATATTGTCTCCTGCTTAGATTGATAGAGCCAAAAAAAATTACTATATCTTCCATTCAAAAGAAAGAAATAAGTTTAGATATAATGCTGTTTCAGAACAATTTAACTCTTGCAGAATTGATGAAAAAGGGAGTATTGATCATAGAACCCATTCATCCGTTTGGAAAAAAAGAGGGACAATTTATTATGTATCAAACCATAAATATTTCGTTGGTTCATAAGAGTAACACCCAAACTACTAAAAAATACCAAGAACAAAGATACTTTTCTAAGAAAAATTTAAATGAAGTTATTTCACCACATCAAAGAATAACTAGAAATAGAGAAAACAATCATCTTGATTTGTTTGTTCCTGAAAATATTTTCTCGTTTAGACGTCGTAGAAAACTGAGAATTCTAATTTGTTTCAATTCAAAGATTAGAAATGGTGTAGATAGAAATCTAGTATTTTGGAACGGAAAGAACATAAAAAACCGTAACCAAGTTTCGTATGACAGTAATGATCTTGATCTTGATAGAGAGAAAAACCAATTAATGAAATTAAAACTCTTTCTTTGGCCTAATTATCGATTAGAAGATTTAGCTTGTATGAATCGTTATTGGTTTCATACCAATAATGGTAGTCGTTTCAGTATGTTAAGGATGCATCTCTATCCACGATTGAAAATTGGTAGATAATACACCTTTTCTATATACCCTATAATATATAATATAAAATTTCGATATACCCTATATATATACTATATATATACATAGGGTATATAAAAGCAAAGCCATAGACAGATCTCATGTCTTATAGTTCACTGATATTCATATAGCGAATAGAAAATAAAAAATGAATAATGTTTTAATTCGATCTCAAAATAAATCACCAGAACCTTCTTGATTGTAGATCTAAATTCTTCGATGCGAACATTATGAATCCTTTCCTATCCCTATCTAAATCATTTGAATTCAGAAAATTAGAAGTTCATAAAGAAATTCAGATTCTATATTGTATATACTACATTTAAATTAATCGCATTATTATTTCTGATCACTAAAATCCATATCTTTCAAAAAAAGAAAGGAGAATTTTTTTATGGTAAAAAATTCATTCATTTCACTTATTTCTGAAAAAGAAAACAGAGGATCTGTTGAATTTCAAGTATTCAGTTTCACCACTAAGATAAGGAAACTTACTTCCCATTTAGAATTGCACAAAAAAGACTATTCATCTCAGAGAGGTTTGCGGAAAATTCTCGGAAAACGTCAACGACTACTGACCTATTTGTCTAAAAAAAATAGAGGACGTTATAAAGAATTAATTAACGAGTTGGATATTCGAGAAATAAAAACTCGTTAATTTAAATTTGAAGCATGATATTATTTGAACGTATTCATTTTGATTTAAAATTTTATGAACTTCTTTTTACTTTCAGGAATGCATGGAAGAATGACTCGGTAAAAAACTTATGATTTCACCAACTACAAGAAAAGACTTCATGATAGTCAATATGGGACCTCATCACCCATCAATGCATGGTGTTCTTCGACTGATCGTTACTCTCGACGGTGAAGATGTTATTGACTGTGAACCAATATTGGGTTATTTACATAGAGGGATGGAGAAAATTGCAGAAAATCGAACAATTATACAATATTTGCCTTATGTAACGCGTTGGGATTATTTAGCTACTATGTTTACAGAAGCAATAACCGTAAATGGACCCGAGCAGCTAGGCAATATTCAAGTACCTAAAAGAGCTAGCTATATCAGAGCTATTATGTTAGAGTTGAGTCGTATCGCTTCACATTTGTTATGGCTTGGCCCCTTTATGGCAGATATTGGAGCACAGACCCCTTTCTTCTATATTTTTCGAGAACGAGAATTGATATATGACCTTTTCGAAGCTGCTACCGGTATGCGCATGATGCATAATTATTTTCGGATCGGAGGAGTAACTGCCGATCTACCTTATGGCTGGATAGATAAATGTTTGGATTTTTGCGATTATTTTTTAAACGGGGTTGCTGAATATCAAAAGCTTATTACACGGAATCCTATTTTTTTAGAACGAGTTGAAGGTATAGGCATTATTGGCGCAGAAGAAGCACTAAATTGGGGTTTATCGGGACCAATGCTACGAGCTTCCGGAATGCAATGGGATCTTCGTAAAGTTGATCATTATGAGTGTTACGACGAATTTGATTGGGAAGTTCAATGGCAAAAAGAGGGGGATTCATTAGCTCGTTATTTAGTACGAATTAGTGAAATGACAGAATCCATTAAAATTCTCCAACAGGCTCTGGAAGGAATTCCAGGTGGACCTTATGAGAATTTAGAAATCCGACGTTTTGATAGAATAAAAGACCCTGAATGGAATGATTTTGAATATCGATTTAGTAGTAAAAAACCTTCTCCTACTTTTGAATTGTCCAAGCAAGAACTTTATGTAAGAGTCGAAGCACCAAAAGGAGAATTGGGAATTTTTCTAATAGGAGATCAGAGTGTTTTTCCTTGGAGATGGAAAATTCGACCGCCGGGTTTTATAAACTTGCAAATTCTTCCTCAGTTAGTTAAAAGAATGAAATTGGCTGATATTATGACGATACTAGGTAGCATAGATATCATTATGGGAGAAGTTGATCGTTGAAATGATAATTGATACAACAGAAATACAAGCTATCAATTCTTTTTCCAGATTGGAATCCTTAAAAGAAGTTTATGGGATTATATGGATGCTTGTCCCTATTTTGACTCTTGTATTAGGAATCACACTGGGTGTACTAGTAATTGTTTGGTTAGAAAGAGAAATATCGGCAGGAATACAACAACGTATTGGACCCGAATATGCCGGGCCTTTGGGAATTCTGCAAGCTCTAGCAGATGGTACAAAACTACTTTTCAAAGAGAATCTTCTTCCATCTAGAGGAGATAGTTATTTATTCAGTATGGGGCCATCCTTAGCAGTAATATCCGTTTTACTAAGTTATTTAGTAATTCCTTTTAGCTATCGCCTTATTCTAGCCGATCTTAGTATTGGAG